ATGGTCACAATTATTCCATATATTTTGATATTGAAAATAATATTTTTGAGATTGACAATGAGCCCCTTCCCCTGTTTCGAGGTAAACTAGAAAAAGCACTTTCTAGATATAGTTTGAATAGTTACATTCTAAATTGCATTGACAATTATCTTGATATTGAAATCCTTATGAATAGTGACATTTATAGTTCTATTTTTAATGTAGACCAAAAGGCTATTAGATACATTGTTACTTACATTTGTTATGAAATGGATTCCCATGAAGAAAGCGATTCCCATATGCAACAAAATCCCAGTATAAGTATAAATTACAAGGATTTATGGGTTCTATGCGAAAATTGTTATGAATTAAATTATAAGAGGTTTTTGAAGGAAAAATTGAATATTTGTGAACACTGTGGGTCTCATTTGAAAATGAATAGTTCAGATAGAATTGAACTTTTGATTGATCCCGGCACTTGGGCTCCAATGGATGAGGACATGTTTTCTGTGGCCCTTGAATTTGATTCGGAGGAGGAGGATGCCTATGAAGATAAAAAAGATGGCGATGAGGACATTATTTCTGTGGCCCCTGAATTTGATTCGGCGCGGGCTCCAATGGGTGACGGAATGGCTTGTTTTGCGGGCCCCACTGATTCGAAGGAGGAGTCTTATATCGATCGTATTGATTCTTATCAAAAAGAGACAGGGTTAAATGAGGCTGTTCAAACAGGCATAGGTCAATTAAATGGCATTCCCCTAGCAATTGGGGTTATGGAGTTTCAGTTCATGGGGGGGAGTATGGGATCCGTAGTAGGCGAGAAAATAACCCGTTTGATCGAATATGCTACTGATAAATCTCTACCTGTTATTATAGTGTGTGCTTCCGGGGGAGCCCGTATGCAAGAAGGGAGTTTGAGTTTGATGCAAATGGCAAAAATATCTTCCGCTTCATATAACTATCAATCAAATAAAAACGTATTATATGTATCGATCCTTACATCTCCTACAACCGGTGGAGTGACCGCCAGCTTTGGTATGTTAGGGGATATCATTATTGCCGAACCTAATGCCTACATTGCATTTGCGGGTAAAAGAGTAATTGAAGAAACATTGAAAACCGAAATACCTGAAGGTTCACAAGAGACTGAGTATTTATTCGAGAAAGGCTTATTCGACCCAATCGTACCACGTAATCCTTTAAAAGGCGTTCTGAGTGAGTTGTTTCAACTTCATGGTTTCTTTCCGGTGAATCAAAATGAAAGTCAAAAAAAGGGGGATTTGTTATAGCCGCATATATATAATAGAAGAACTTCATCCAATTTAAAGGGGATCTCACACCACAAGACAGAGAACAATAACCGAGAAAAAAGGTCTAATTTCTAATTATGGAAACAACAAGTTGTTGTTCTTAACAATAAAACAACAATTCGTATATATGATATAACTAGAATAACCGAAACAGAGATCTATTCTATTCAATTAACCGCGGTCATCTTATTATATCCGAGTAATTGAACATGCATAAGAAAGATCCACCTTATTTACAATTCCAAGAAGGCGGGTCTTTCTTATGCATACAGGCCCATTCAAATCCATAAGTATAAGTAAAGTAGATAAACAGGAATCAGAATTAACGGCAGTACATACAAGATAGAGATTTGAGATGTTAAGTTAAATACTTAATCTTATAAAGAAACCAAAAAAATCAAAAATGAAAACCTCACTGAAAAAAAAAAAAAATCTCGACTGAATCTTTCAGAAAGTCAAGGTATTTGTAAGAAAAAGCCTTTTTATTCTGAAAAGGCTGTATATCATCATTCATAACATAGATAAGGATACAAAACGTGCAGTTTTGTACTCATTCATTAGCCTTGTTGGCTTTCTTGTTCCGGCATTTTTAGTCCGATTTTTATTACGAAGGCTATAAAAGCCTTGGGAAAAAACCCTTCTTCTTTTTCTTTTTTTTATTTACATGATATAAAAAATCATGTAAATAAAAAAAAGAAGAAGAAGAAAAAAAAAGGACGAATCTTAAGTATATAAAGTATAGATAATGTACATAGACTATGTACATTATCTATACTTTATATACTTAAGATCTCTTTACTTTATAAGATAAGAGGTTAAAATATTCAATCGAGGTATCTAGTCTATGGAAACTTTCAGCTTCCCTGCTTTTTTTGTACCTATCGTGGGCCTAGTATTTCCTGCAATTGCAATGGCTTCTTTATCTATTCATGTTCAAAAAAACAAGATTATCTAGCTCCAACGGGAGTAAAATATGAAAATGACTTTGTTTGAAAGACCCTATTATATTGTATAAAAGAAAAATAGTTCTATATAATTAGAATTATTCCTAATGATTCCAATTCTAATAGTGCTAGTTGGTGAAAGTTACTTTTTCGCTTGGGTTATTCTCTCAATTCCAATAAAATGCACCTGGATCTTGTATGAACTGGCGATCAGAACGTATATGGATAGAACTTATAACGGGGTCTCGGAAAACAAGTAATTTCCTTTGGGCCTGTATCCTTTTTTTAGGTTCATTAGGATTCCTATTGGTTGGAACTTCTAGTTATCTTGGTCGCAATCTGATATCCTTATTTCCGTCTCAGCAAATCCTTTTTTTTCCACAAGGGGTCGTGATGTCCTTCTATGGGATCGCGGGTCTCTTCGTTAGCTCCTATTTGTGGTGCGCTATTTGGTGGAATGTAGGTAGTGGTTATGAGCAATTCGATAGAAAAAAGGGAAAAGTTTGTATTTTTCGTTGGGGATTTCCTGGAAGAAATCGTCGCATTTTCTTTCGATTCCTTATGAGAGATATCCAATCGATTCGAATCGAAGTTATAGAGGGTCTTTATCCTCGTCGTGTACTTTATATGGAAATCAGAGGTCAGGGAGCCCTTCCGCTGACTCGTACTGATGAGAATTTGACTCCACGAGAAATTGAACAAAAAGCTGCTGAATTGGCCTATTTCTTGCGCGTACCTATTGAAGTATTTTGAAATGAACTGAAGCATTTTTCTCTGCATTGGGCAAGAGGCCCAGGAATCCAATCCTCTTTGTTTTTTTTTTTTGCTAGAGAGCTCCTCTTTCATAAAAATACAAGATTGAGTAGAGTCCAGCCAGGAAGTCGCTTCATTTCATTAAAAATTGACTGATTCAAAATGACAAAAAAGAAAACATTTGCCCCCTTTCCATATCTTGCATCTATAGTCTTTTTACCCTGGTGGATCTCTTTCTCATTTAACAAAAGTATAAAGTCTTGGGTTAGTAATTGGTGGACTACTAGTAAATCCGAAACTTTTTTGAATGATATTCAAGAAAAGAAGATTTTAGATAAATTCATAGAATTAGAAGAACTCTTTTTTTTGGACGAAATGATAAAGGAGTACCCGGAGACGCATATACAAAAGCTTCGTATAGGAATCCACGAAGAAACAATACAATTGGTTAAGATGCACAATGAGGGTCATATCCATACCATTTTGCATTTCTCGACAAATATAATAAGTTTTGCTATTTTAAGTGGTTATTCTATTCTGTGTAATGAAGAACTTGCCATTCTTAATTCTTGGGTTCGAGAATTTCTCTATAATTTAAGCGACACAATAAAAGCCTTTTCTATTCTTTTGTTAACTGATTTTTGTATTGGATTCCATTCGCCTCGTGGTTGGAAACTAATAATTTCTTTTGTCTACAAGGATTTTGGATTTTCTCATAATGATCAAATTCTATCTGTTCTTGTTTCTATTTTTCCAGTCATTCTAGATACCTTTTTTAAATATTGGATTTTCCATTATTTAAATCGTGTATCTCCCTCGCTTGTAGTGATTTATCATTCAATGAAAGACTAAAGAATGATTCACTAATATGAATCCAATGATAATCTTTCTTACTTCGTCCATAAACAAATCAGTCAAAATCTTAAGCACTCTTTCTCTTTTTATTCATCCAGGGGAGTATTCCTGTATTCCAGGAAAATAATAAAATAGTCTAATCGTGGATAGGAAACTATACTAGCAGCCTACCTAATTTATTGTATAAATGTATACATTTTTGGGATCAATGATTGGACCATGCAAAATAGAAATATCTTTTCTTGGGTAAAGGAGCAGATGACTCGATCCATGTCTCTATCGATCATGCTATTGATATATATAATAACTTGGGCATCGATTTCACATGCATATCCCATTTTTGCACAACAGAGTTATGAAAATCCACGAGAAGCAACCGGGCGTATTGTATGCGCCAATTGCCATTTAGCTAATAAGCCCGTGGATATTGAGGTTCCACAAGCAGTACTTCCTGATACTGTATTTGAAGCAGTTGTTAGAATCCCGTATGATATGCAACTGAAACAAGTTCTTTCTAATGGGAAAAAGGGGTCCTTGAATGTAGGGGCGGTTCTTATTTTACCGGATGGATTCGAACTAGCGCCTCCTGATCGTATTTCTCCCCAAATGAAAGAAAGGATGGGTAATCTGTCTTTTCAGATTTATCGCCCGACTCAAAAAAATATTCTTGTGATAGGACCTGTTCCTGGTCAGAAATATAGGGAAATCACCTTTCCTATTCTTTCACCGGACCCTGCTACTAAGAAAGATGTTTACTTCTTAAAATATCCTATATACGTTGGTGGGAACAGGGGAAGGGGGCAGATTTATCCCGATGGGAGTAAGAGTAACAATACAGTATATAATGCTACAACAGCAGGTATAGTAAGCAAAATAGTGCGTAAAGAAAAGGGGGGGTATGAAATAAACATAGTGGATGCATCTGACGGACACCAAGTCGTAGATATTGTACCTCCAGGACCAGAACTTCTTGTTTCTGAAGGTGAATCCATTAAGATTGATCAACCATTAACAAGTAATCCTAATGTGGGTGGGTTTGGTCAGGGAGATGCGGAAATAGTACTTCAAGATCCATCACGTGTTCAAGGTCTTTTTTTCTTTTTTGCGTCCGTTATTCTGGCACAAATTTTTTTGGTTCTTAAAAAGAAACAGTTTGAAA